ACCAGAATAAAAGATCCCATTGACGCGGCTAATCCCATGCATATTGTATGCACATCAGGTGGCACAAATTGCATAGTATCATAAATGGCTATTCCTGGTATTACCCATCCGCCGGGAGAGTTTATAAACAAATAAAGATCCCTAGTATCATCTTCTATACTGAGATATACCATGAGACCAACAAGTTGATTCGAGATCTCGCTATCAACCTCTTGGCCTAAAAAAAGTAATCTTTCTCGATAAAGTCGGTTGATTAGGACAAAATTGTATCTCTTAGGACAAAATTGCATCCCTTAGGAACCGTACGTGCACCTTTGGATGCATACGGTTCAAAAAAAATTGCGAAAAAAAAAAAAAAAAAGAATCAATGTGTCGATTCCTGTTTTATTTCTTTTTTTTTATGTAACAGGTTTTTTTAATGAAAGGTCTTCTATTAAAAAAAACGAGATGAGTTTTGGCTCCCTTCCCTCTAAAAAAAAAGAGATTACTGAACTTATTAAACTAACCTATCATTGATGTATTGTTTCATCGATATTAAAATCACGATGTCATTGTCTTGTTCCTGAATGGGCCCTTTCAATTCTTTTAGGTTCATGGTCTACCCCGGGAAAAGATCTGTCCGAATTCTATTTGCACATATAGTACAAATGGTCTCAGTACCATTTTTTTGTTATGACTTCTTTTTTTTTAATCGTGTCTTGCTTTCCCAAAACTATTTGATGTATTCATCATACTATTCCGTTGGTCGGCAATTTGGGATCACTACTATAGTAATAGTAGGTATAAAGTAATAGTAGGTATAAGAATCATTTATGATACAAGTGGTAATCATACATATATTATATTAACAATTTGTTATCGATTTGGTATTTTCTGAACGGAGCCTGGATACTTTATTTTATCAGTCCAAGTAAACCATAAATTCTTCTAAATTGATAATATTGATCCCCAATATAAAATAAATTGATCTAATTGCACTTCACGCTCCGAATGATTGATTGATGCTTCACTCAATACAATATCTCTTGGGCGAAACAGAGGATATCTCGATCAGGGGAGAGAACGGGTAAATCCCATATGACCCAATATGTCTGACAAGTCGCACTATACGTCAACCCAAACCGCATCTTCCTCTCCAGGACTCCGAAAAGGTACTTTTGGAACACCAATGGGCATTAAATTAAAGAAAAAAATTTAGTACTATACTTCACTTTAATATGGAAACGTAACAATCAATGGTTTATTGTCTTCATCCCTTTTTTCTCTTTCTTCTATTTGATACATAGATTGGAAAGTTTATAGAGTAAGACAGAATGAATAAAGAAAAAATTTGAACGAAGAAATCGATCGTTCGAATGATAAACAAGTATCTATCCATTCGTTCCCCAAAAATGGGACCAATCCTCCCATTGCGTATTGGTACTTATCGGGTATAGAATAGATCTGCTTCTCTTTGTTCTTACGAACAAAATTGTTCCGTTATTTTCAATGGAATAAATATTAATCCTTTCTTTTCTGATACAGAATCTACTGAAAAGGTTAGGTACATAGTATATATAGTCTTTTCCAATGCGATAAAATAAAGTGACATAGTGTCTATTTTTCTTTGATAAAGAGGTATTTCCATGGGTTTGCCTTGGTATCGTGTTCATACTGTCGTATTGAATGATCCCGGTCGATTGCTTTCTGTTCATATAATGCATACAGCTCTAGTTTCTGGTTGGGCTGGTTCGATGGCTTTATACGAATTAGCGGTTTTTGATCCCTCTGATCCCGTTCTTGATCCAATGTGGAGACAAGGTATGTTCGTTATACCCTTCATGACTCGTTTAGGAATAACCAATTCGTGGGGTGGTTGGAGTATTTCAGGAGGAACTATAACAAATCCGGGTATTTGGAGTTATGAAGGTGTGGCAGGGGCACATATAGTGTTTTCCGGCTTGTGCTTCTTGGCAGCTATCTGGCATTGGGTATATTGGGACCTAGAAATATTCTGTGATGAACGTACGGGAAAACCTTCTTTGGATTTGCCCAAGATCTTTGGAATTCATTTATTTCTCTCAGGGGTAGCTTGCTTTGGCTTTGGCGCATTTCATGTAACAGGTTTGTATGGTCCTGGAATATGGGTGTCCGACCCTTATGGACTAACTGGAAAAGTACAATCTGTAAATCCAGCGTGGGGCGCGGAAGGTTTTGATCCTTTTGTTCCGGGAGGAATAGCCTCTCATCATATTGCAGCGGGTACATTGGGTATATTAGCAGGCCTATTCCATCTTAGTGTCCGTCCGCCTCAACGTCTATACAAAGGATTACGTATGGGCAATATTGAAACTGTACTTTCCAGTAGTATCGCTGCTGTTTTTTTTGCAGCTTTTGTTGTTGCTGGAACTATGTGGTATGGTTCAGCAACTACCCCAATCGAATTATTTGGTCCTACTCGTTATCAGTGGGATCAGGGATACTTTCAGCAAGAAATATATCGAAGAGTTAGTGCCGGGCTAGCCGAAAATCTTAGTTTATCGGAAGCTTGGTCTAAAATTCCCGAAAAATTAGCTTTTTATGATTATATTGGTAATAATCCGGCAAAAGGGGGATTATTCAGAGCAGGCTCAATGGACAATGGGGATGGAATTGCTGTTGGATGGTTAGGACACCCCGTCTTTAGAGATAAAGAAGGGCGCGAGCTTTTTGTACGTCGTATGCCTACTTTTTTTGAAACATTTCCGGTAGTTTTGGTAGATGAAGACGGAATTGTGAGAGCTGATGTTCCTTTTAGAAGGGCGGAATCAAAGTATAGTGTTGACCAAGTAGGTGTTACTGTTGAGTTCTATGGTGGCGAACTTAATGGAGTAAGTTATTCTGATCCTGCTACTGTGAAAAAATATGCTAGACGTGCCCAATTAGGTGAAATTTTTGAATTAGATCGGGCTACTTTGAAATCCGATGGTGTTTTTCGTAGCAGTCCAAGGGGTTGGTTCACTTTTGGGCATGCTACGTTTGCTTTGCTCTTCTTTTTCGGACACATTTGGCATGGCGCTAGAACCTTGTTCAGAGATGTTTTTGCTGGTATTGATCCAGATTTGGATGCTCAAGTGGAATTTGGAGCATTCCAAAAAATTGGAGATCCAACTACAAGGAGACAAGTAGTCTGATACGACATTGTTGTGGTATCTTTCGCCTCTATTTTTTTTTTTGATTTGACATCGGGTATCAGAGAAATCTTGACTTGAATCACCATTTTTTCTTTGACTTTTTTCTTTCTTTATATGATATGGTAAATGATCCCAAATGAATAGGTGTGGAAGCTATAATTGTAAACCACGATCGAATCCATGGAAGCATTGGTTTATACATTCCTTTTAGTCTCGACTTTAGGGATAATTTTTTTCGCTATCTTTTTTCGAGAACCGCCTAAGGTTCCGACTAAAAAAATGAAATAACTTTATAATTTAATTGAAGTAATGAGCCTCCCAATATGGGAGGCTCATTACTTCAACTAGTCCCCGTGTTCTTCGAATGGATCTCTTAGTTGTTGAGAGGGTTGCCCAAAAGCGGTATATAAGGCGTACCCAGTAAAGCTTACAAGTAAACCAGATATGGAGATGGCGACTAGGGTTGCTGTTTCCATTTTTAGATAATTTCAAGATCACAATGGATCTACGATAAGATCGTTTATTTACAACTACACCGGAATAGTATACAAAGTCAACAGATCTCAACCAATCGTTAAATAGGATTTATGGCTACACAAACCGTTGAGGATAGTTCTAGATCTGGGCCAAGACGAACTACTGTAGGGGATTTATTGAAACCATTGAATTCGGAATATGGTAAAGTAGCTCCGGGATGGGGGACTACACCACTTATGGGGGTCGCAATGGCTCTATTTGCGATATTCCTATCTATTATTTTGGAAATTTATAATTCTTCCGTTTTACTGGATGGAATTTCAATGAGTTAGGTTTATAAGAACTATGAAGTCCTAGTCTTTCAATCAAAGAAAAAATTACTTTAGACTTGGATTTCTAGACCATTCTATTCTGGTAGTTCGACCGTGGAATTTATTTGTTTCGGTATTTGCGGAATATGAGTGTGTGACTTGTTATAATTGATCCTATTGATAATACATAGAATGGACCTGTTATCTCTATCAAGATGATTCTACCTCGTCGGATATTTATTCTAGTATCTGGAGCACGGAATATATAGAATAGATCAAGAAAAGAAATATTTGAACTATGATTCATACCTACTATTTATTCAGACCTCGCAACCGGACTCAAAAAAAATTCAAATAGGTATTTCCTAAATCAAACGAATTTTATTCCTTCAGATTTATTTTGACCGAAGGATAACTCTTTCTCTAGATTTTGTTGAGTCATTACATCCATTCATTCAATAAGTGATCATCAAAGGTTCTTACTCAGAGAACCTTTGAGTTTAGCTTGAGGCTAAATCATCGTGGTTCTAGTATGAATCTGAGGTTTCAATTGATTCATAGGGTCTCAACAAGAGAATTCCTATCAATAGTAAAACAAGAGTAAATCCGCAGTACGCACAAAAAAAAACAATAAATCAAATAACAAATAAAAAATAGGGAAGAGAAGGTTCAAGAGGCCTGTAACGATCAACATAAAGAAAGACAGATGAGCCAACTTGATATTTTTTGGCATTATCATCACAAAGAAGAGATTCCGGATTTTTGTTACTTCGTATCTTCGAGGCAAATCGAATCAAGCGGATAATGAAGTTTTGAACTTTCTATTATATATCCGTTGAAATCAGTATTTGTGTGTTTCCGCTTGAGCCGTACGAGATGAAATTCTCATATACGGTTCTCAGAGGGGGAGTTCTATTGGGTTACCTATCTCAATAAAGTATATGATTGGTTTGAGGAACGTCTTGAGATTCAGGCGATTGCGGATGATATAACTAGTAAATATGTTCCTCCTCATGTCAACATATTTTATTGTTTAGGGGGGATCACACTTACTTGTTTT